AGGCTACAACTAATCCATAAATTGTTAAAGCTTCCATAAAAGCCAGACTAAGCAATAAAGTACCTCGTATTTTTCCCTCTGCCTCGGGTTGTCTTGCGATACCTTCTACAGCTTGCCCCGCGGCAGTACCTTGACCAACCCCAGGTCCAATAGAAGCAAGCCCAACAGCCAACCCAGCAGCAATAACGGAAGCGGCAGAAATCAATGGATTCATGATAAGTTCCTCGCACCAAAAAAAAAAAATGGTTAATGATACAATCAACCAATAAATTTCGAACTATTCATTCTTTTTCTTGATTTAATCTCTTTATTCAATTATTCAATATTGAATTCCCAGTTCCAAACGAAAAGGAGGGATTTTTAGTGAAATCCCTATCGAAATCTCCAGGGCAGATTAGATATATCTTTTAGACGACCTATCTTTTAACGAATATCTAACTATATAAATAGTTAATATTGCATATACACGTCTTTCTTCCATAACGTAAACCAACTATTCGTATCTTAAATTCAATCGGATTCTAAAAAAATTTTTTAGATGCTGAAATATTCACAAAAAGAAAATTGAGTTATAGCCATTATTCCATTATTTATATATATATTCCATAAACTTAGTTTGATTTCACTCTTGTAAATAATAATAATCCATTTTTTTTTTTTTTATTCTCTTCCTTATCATTATCCCACTTGGATACAATCAATCTAAATGGACAAATTTATTAGTCTGAATCATTGCATAGAAATATAAGTCTTTGTTTTCTTGTAAGTTATTTTATTATTTTTTTTTTATAATTTCTTAATATTTTATTATTAGTCAATCTATTGAATTGAATAAAACCGAGTGAAATAGAAATAGCTCTATCTCTATATAAAAAACCCCTTTTTTTAATCACATGTTGGAAACAACTCTTATTCAGATTATGACTCCTAAAATTGGATTGGAATTGAATGAACAAAATAATCAAGCCAAAAAAAAAAATTGATTGGACGAAGGTATAAATGATTCAAACGAATTCTAGGAAAAAGATCGTTTAGGACAAAACTCTTTTAGATTTCTTTCCTTTTTGTTTTTACTATTCCTTTAGATCGTTATAAACTTTTTTTCTATTTATGTGTATATTTATGTTCACTAAGTATAAGTAGATTATCTTGAACAAGAATAGATTGCCTTAGACTATAAGATAAAAAAGTCTATTTCAAAACAAAATTCGTTAATGATGTCCCTCAATGGATTCGCCTATATAAGCCGCAGCTAAAGTTGCAAAAATAAGAGCTTGAATACCACTTGTAAATAACCCAAGGAACATGACAGGTATAGGAACCACTGAAGGTACTAAAGAAACAAGAACAACAACTACTAATTCATCCGCTAATATATTTCCGAAAAGTCGAAAGCTAAGTGATAAGGGTTTTGTGAAATCTTCTAAAATGTTAATGGGTAAAAGAATTGGAGTTGGTTGAATGTATTTACTGAAATAACCTAATCCTTTTTTGCTAAGGCCCGCATAAAAATAGGCTATTGACGTAAGTAAAGCTAAAGCAACGGTAGTATTTATATCATTCGTAGGTGCAGCTAACTCCCCATGAGGTAACTCTATAATCTTCCAAGGTAAAAGTGCACCCGCCCAATTAGAAACAAAAATAAATAGAAACATCGTTCCAATAAAGGGGACCCATGGGCCGTATTCCTCTCCGATCTGAGTTTGGCTCACATCTCGAATGAATTCAAGGACATATTCGAAGAAATTCTGACCGCCAGTTGGAATGGTTTGGGGGTTCCGAACAGTTACAATGGCTGAACCTAATAAGATAGCAATTACAACCCAAGAAGTAATAAGTACTTGGGCGTGTACTTGGAAACCTCCTATTTTCCAATAGAAATGCTGGCCTACTTCCACACTAGATATATCATATAACCCTTTTAGGATGTTGATGGAACATGATAGAACATTCATACTACCCCCTGAAAGAAAACTTTAAAAGGAATTATTTTGATTCAACCATCGTTTTTTTTATTTGCCTACTAAAATTGTATATTTGAAATATCAACAAATCACATAATATAGCTAGTTATTTTTATCTCTTTTGCACGATTGACAAATAGTAACCGATTATATATCCATAAATATATGGAGTTCACAAAATAATTTCTTTATCTTATTATTAATCTATCTTATTATTAATCAGGAATTTCGTATATAGCTAGAACGACCCTCACAAATTGCAAATACTAATTTATTAAGAATTAATCGGATTGAAGCTATAGCGTCATCATTCGCTGGAATCGAAATATCTGCGAGATCCGGGTCACAGTTTGTATCAATTAAACAAATGGTTGGAATTCCCAAAGTGATACATTCCCGAAGAGCTGTATATTCTTTTTGCTGATCAACGAGTATTACAATATCGGGTAACCCTGTCATATATTTAATCCCACCCAGATATGTTTGCAAGTGAGCTAACTGTCTCTTCAATCGAGTCCCATCTCCTTTCGGAAGACGGTTGAGTCTACCGGTCTTTTGTTCCATTCTCAAGTCCCTGAACTTTTGAAGTCTAGTTTCTGTAGTAGACCAATTCGTTAAAATACCGCCGAGCCATTTTTTATTAACATAATGACACCGAGCCCTTATTGCAGCCCGGGCTACTGAATCCGCTGCTTTATTTTTGGTACCAACAATTAAGAATTGTTTTCTCTTGCTTGCTGCATCAAAAACTAAATCACAAGCTTCTGATAAAAAACGAGCAGTTCTAGTAAGATTTGTAATATGAATACCTTTACGTTTTGCAGAGATATAAGGGGCCATTCTTGGGTTCCATTTTCTAGTACCATGACCAAAATGAACTCCCGCTTTCATCATCTCTTCTAAATTAATGTTCCAATATCTTTTTATCATTTCTACCCACACTTCCTCTCTCTCTCTTTCTTTTTCAAACAAAGAAAAAGAGAGAGGGGGTACCCTGAAATAAATAATTGTTCCGATGGAACCTTATCTTTTCCCGGAAATTGGATGTTGATATACGATCCAAGCAATTAATTTCATTCTATTCCTTATTTGCTTTATTACTATTAATAAATCACATGAAACAAATCACAGGACCACGATTAATTAAAATAAAATAAAAGGATGAATCCGCTCTTAGGAATCATTAAATCCTAGAAATGCTTATTCTGATGTATCATAGAAATTTCTTGAAATGCAAGAATCAAATAACTCTCTCTGGTGGAATAAAAAATCTCTATCTCTAAATTCCCCCTCGAATAAATTCTTCTTTTTGCTGTTCAAAGGCATCTTTTTATGTTTCCTTGAGCCTTGCACGAATCTTTTGAATCCGGTACCGACGGGTATCATACCGCCTAGAACAACGTTTTCTTTTAGGCCTTTCAACCAATCGATACGACCGCGGAGAGCAGCTTTTGCTAAAACGCGAGCAGTTTCTTGAAAACTCGCCTCGGATATGAAACTTTGAGTATTCAGAGATGCTCGCGTTATTCCCAATAATATGGGTCGGTAACAGATGGCTTCTTCTAAAGCGCGTCCCGTTCGTTCTGCTCGGAACAATCCAATTAGTTCTCCGGGTGAAAAAACATTAGACATTCCGTCTTCTGAAACCAATACTTTTGATGTTATTTGCCGTACAATAATTTCTATATGCCTATTATGGATCTGCACCCCTTGAGATCGATAAACTTTTTGGATCTTATTAACCAAAGAGATACGACTTTGCACGAAAGTTAACTCAGCACCAATTAAGAATCCCCAAGGAATTCCAAAAATTCTTGTTATACACTCATTCCAACCCTCAACTCTCTTTTCTAGGTTTATCGATATTGAATCAATTGAACGTACTTCTAACACTTGTTCCACTTTTGGAAGACCCTGCGTTATATCACCAGATCGCAATTTTTCATATATAAATGTAACTAATGTAGCTCCTTCGTAAAGGATTTCTCCATAATGGCCATGAACGGTTGCTCCTGGCGTGGCCAAATAAGGCTTAGCCGATCTTATTACTACAGAGTCAATGTGAACAATTATAACTTGACCCGATTTTAGATGTGGTCCGCTTTTGGCAATACATACATTTTCACAAATAAATTGTCCCAGTCTAATTATTGTGAAGAAAGATTCACAATCATTAGGATGATAATTATGATGGAGAAAATACCAATTCAAAGTGAATGCATTCAAAACACTCTTACTGCATGGATCGGGATTAACAATTCTCCCGGTTTCATCCATTAAATAATATTTAAGTACTTGAAAAGTCTCTTTTAAATTTAAATTGTCAAGTTTCAAATATTTAGTTATGGAGATCTGATTATGAGTTATTAAATTGAAATGGTTTAATAAATCAAAATTTGCAATTTGAAGGGCTGTTCCTAATGGGCCCAACGAATTTTGAATTGAAATTATAGGATCTCTTTTAATCGATTCTTTTATTACATTGTGATCTTTTACATGATTGAATGCATCCATTCGAAAACAATTAGATGATGACAAAATTAGCAAAAATTGACATTCCTTATTTCTATTCAATAACGTACTAATAGTTCCGTGATTTTGTTTAAGTGATTGTTGAATCCTTGCCTTGGAATAACTGGGATAAAAGGGATTAATATTGGTGGGATCTGATCCATTATTAGAGATCGGTCCGAAACCTGATGGATCATCCCTTTTTCTAGTTATACTCCTGATATATGAAATTTTGGATTTCAATAGATTGATTCTTAGGAAATCACGAATCAGACCATTTGTGCTTACTTCAACAAAAGAAGCGCGGGCCTCCTCGATAGAAGAACTTTTTTTGTCTTGATCCCAATTCACGACTAAACAAGTACGAATTAATTGAATACTTGTGTCAGAAATTCCCCGAATTGGTTTACTATTTCCATAAAGAATATAATTGACAACTCGAAGTTTCAGATTATCCTTTTCCTGCAATAGATCCGCGGTGAAAAGTGTTCCTAAATTGATACCGTTCGCTATCTCATATATGAT